ACTATCTTTATTTTATAGATATTGAGGAAGACCAGACTTTTTTTTTATTTCTTTCCCTCTTTACTATTCAAAGAAGAAGTCGTTTTGTTAAGTTTATACGCACTTTGTATGAGAAATGATATAGAGATTGTGGTTGTCTAACGAGAGGCTGTGCAATGATAAGATCTTGCTTCGGGCGGGTCACATATTGGGCAATTTGCTTTTTAATTTGAAAAAGGCGATTTATGCTTTATCGACTTATTTCACATCATGGTTCGGGCGTTCAAAATCGGTGAGGCTTCCTCTTTCTTATTAGTAAAAGGAAAGGGATTAGAATCCTAAGATAAGAATTATTTCAGATTGATCGGAACAAATAGATGCAGCAAATCGGGTGTTATGTCAATGCCATACAATATATGTAATTTATATACACATATATACATAAGTATGAAGAGAATATTGTAGATTGATCTATATAAACTTAATAAACTTAAGCCTTTATCTTTATTCTAGATTACAACTTTATAGGCTGACTAAGTTTATAGACTAAGAGATAGATAGTATGGTAGAAAGATTCATCTATTTCTTTCTACCATACTATCTATCTCTTAGAATACTACCCATTATAGTCCGCTCATTTCATTTAAGTTAAGACGTGATATTGGAATCCTTTTCATTTGACTTCGTCAATTTTTGATAAGAACTCAGAAGGAAAGTTTAATTCAATTGAATTTGAAAATTCAATTGAATTAATCATTTTGACTAACTGTTTTTACGTAAATGATAAGTAGAAAGGCGGTAGGAACTAGAATGAATAGTGCAGTAGCAATAAATGCAAGAATATTGACTTCCATAATCTTATCGGTTTTTTTACTTGGCAATAACTCGGGATTTAATCCCCTAGAGATGATAAATCTTTCGTCTGTAAATTCAATTAATTACCTCTCGATGATATCGAATCGTATTAATATTACGAATAACAATATATGATCTTTCAAATAAACCCGTCGTCGAGACTTGAATAGTATAACATAGGAAGTTCTTTTATCCATACCGAATCCAGATTTCGATTCCTGATCCAATCAATCCAAAATTCCTTTATTTATTATCCGTTTCCTTATTTTTTTTCTATAACCTACTACCTTTCGTTTTCCTTGGACAATCATTTGATAAAGGATCATCAGGTTGCCTTTCCACTTCGATTAATTACATAGTTACAAACCTAAACAAACAATAAAAGCGAAATGGAAAAAATAGGAAAGAAAAAAGAATCAATAAAAACTCCTTTTTGCTTTGGGAATGAAAGTATGCCCCCCGACACCCTTTACTAGACTAGTTCATAGAAAAGGAAAAAATGAATTGATGTATTTATTGGATATTGGATCCGTCGGGACTGGCGGGGCTCGAACCCGCAGCTTCCGCCTTGACAGGGCGGTGCTCTGACCAATTGAACTACAATCCCGGGGCAATAAGGGATCTCGCAGAAAATTTGATTCTTTTTTATCTTCGTATGGGGTATTTCTGAAGAACAAGGGGGGTTATACCATCTCATGATAGATTGGCTAATTATTGGGCCGAGCTGGATTTGAACCAGCGTAGACATATTGCCAACGAATTTACAGTCCGTCCCCATTAACCACTCGGGCATCGACCCAGGAAGAATCAATTTTAGGCTTATTGTTAATCCATGATCAACTTCCTCTCGTAGTACCCTACCCCCAGGGGAATTCGAATCCCCGCTGCCTCCTTGAAAGAGAGATGTCCTAAACCACTAGACGATGGGGGCCGACTTGCTTTGCTCAACCGCCCTCATACTATGATAATAGTATCATCAGTTTTTTGAAATTGTCAATATAATGGAATGATATGATTAGATCCGAGGGATCTTTCCGTTTTTCAGAATTGTATAGAATTTCATGATTCGATGAAATATCTTGAAATTTCTTTTATGTCGAATTTACATATATGTTATGTATCAATCAAGTGAATTTTGTTTAATTTTATTTATTAATTTTGTTTATAGGGATCATCTCCTCAATAAAATAAATTTAGGGCCAGTCTTGAAACAATTCATTTTACCCTAGACTTCCTAGGCAAATCCATTTGATTATTCAAAAAAAAAATCAGTCACTAGCGACTATGAGTCTACTGCATATACTTATCTATATTATATATATAATATGTGCATATAGAGATTTTATCTACACAGTAACTTGTTCGGGAATTAAATAAAATAAGCCCTTTTAACTCAGTGGTAGAGTAACGCCATGGTAAGGCGTAAGTCATCGGTTCAAATCCGATAAGGGGCTTTTCTTTTTTTCATAAAAGTCCAGTCATAGTATTCAGAAAATAGAGGTATTTTGTTTTTATTTGGAATACAATACAAAAGGAACTTACGGGATAATACGTTATCATTATACTGAGTTAGAGTATAGTAGTTCTAGTTATAAAGTGGAACGTTTGTTCGGTAACTTTTCATGATTATGAATAATCACAAGCCACCTCTTGAATCACCAAAGAC